TGGATCTGTCAATTTTGTTATGGCCGGAGTCCTACTCACGGTGACCTGGTCGAATTGGGAGAAGCTGTGGGTATTATTGCAGGTCAATCTATTGGAGAACCCGGCACCCAATTAACATTAAGAACCTTTCATACTGGCGGAGTATTCACAGGGGGTACTGCAGAACATGTACGAGCCCCTTCTACTGGAAAAATAAAATTCAATGAGGATTTGGTTCATCCGACACGTACACGTCACGGGCATCCTGCTTTTCTATGTTCTATAGACTTGTATGTAACTATTGAAAGTGAGGATATTCTACATAATGTGAATATTCCACCCAAAAGTTTTCTTTTAGTTCAAAATGATCAATATGTAGAATCAGAACAAGTGATTGCTGAGATTCGCGCAGGAACATCCACTTTGAATTTTAAAGAGAAGGTTCGAAAACATATTTATTCTGATTCAGAGGGAGAAATGCACTGGAATACCGACGTGTATCATGCACCTGAATTTACATATGGAAATGTTCACCTCTTACCAAAAACAAGTCATTTATGGATATTATTAGGAGAGCCGCACAGATCTGATCTAGTCTCCCTTTCGATCCACAAGGATCAAGATCAAACGAACGCTCGTTCTTTTTCTGTCAAGAAAAGATCTATTTCTAACCTTTCAGTAACTAATGATCAAGTGAGACACAAATTCTTTAGTTCGGATTTTTTTGGTAAAAAAGAACAAAAACGCCCCGATTATTCAGAACTTAATCGAATTGTTCGTTGTAATCTCAGATATCCGACCATTCTATACGCCGATTATGATTTATTGGCAAAGAGACGAAGAAAAAGATTCATTATTCCACTCCAATCAATTCAAGAACGCGAGAACGAACTAATGCCCCTTTCGGGTATCTCGATCGAAATACCCATAAATGGTATTTTTCTTAGAAATAGTATTCTTGCTTTTTTCGACGATCCTCGATACAGAAGAAAGAGTTCGGGAATTACTAAATACGGCACTATAGAAGTCTATCCAATCGCCAAAAAAGAGGATTTGATTGAGTATCGAGGGGTCAAGGAATTTAGGCCAAAATACCAAATAAAAGTGGATCGGTTCTTTTTCATTCCCGAGGAAGTGCATATCTTACCTGGATCTTCTTCCATAATGGTACGGAACAATAGTATTATTGGGATAGATACACAAATAGCTTTAACTACAAGAAGCCGAGTAGGCGGATTGGTTCGAGTGGAGATAAAAAAAAAAAGAATTGAACTAAAAATATTTTCTGGAGATATCCATTTTCCTGGAGAGACAAATAAGATATCTCGACATAGTGGTGTCTTGATACCACCAGGAACGGGAAAAACAAATTCGAAAGAATACAAAAAAAGTAAAAACTGGATCTATGTCCAACGGATCACACCTACCAAGAAAAAGTATTTTGTTTTGGTTCGACCTGTAGTCACATATGAAATAACAGACGGTATAAATTTAGTAAGACTTTTCCCCCCGGATCTGTTGCAGGAAATGGATAATGTGCAACTTCGAGTTGTCAATTATATCCTTTATGGAAATGGCAAACCAATTCGGGAAATTTATGACAAAAGTATTCAATTAGTTAGGACTTGTTTAGTATTAAATTGTACCCAAGACAAAAAAAGTTCTTATATCGAAGAGACCCGTACTTCCTTTGTTGAAATAAGGCTAAATGGTTTGATTCGAGATTTTATAAAAATCGATTTAGTGAAATCCCCTATTTCGTATACCGCAAAAAGGAATGATCCTTCGGGTTCAGGATTTATCTCTGAGAATGGATCAGATTGCAACAATATCAATCCGTTTTCTTCCAGTTTTTTCTACTATTCCAACGCAAGGATTAAAGAATCCCTTAATCAAAACCAAGGAACTATTCATACATTGTTGAATAGAAATAAGGAATACCAATCTTTGATAATTTTGTCATCCTCCAATTGTTTTCGAATGGGCCCATTCAACGATGTAAAATATCACAATGTGATAAAAGAATCAATTAAAAAAGATCCCCCAATTCCAATTAGGAATTTCTTAGGCCCTTTAGGAACAGCCCTTCAAACCGTGAATTTTTATTCATTTTCCTATTTAATAACTTATAATCAGATCTTGGTAACTAACTATTTGCAACTTGACAACTTAAAACAGACCTTTGAAGTACTTAAATATTTTTTAATGGATGAAATTGGTCAAATTTATAATTCTGATTCATGCAGTAACATTATTTTAAATCCATTCAATTTAAATTGGTATTTTCTTCAGCACAATTATTGTGAAGAGGCGTCTACAATAATGAGTCTTGGGCAGTTTATTTGTGAAAATGTATGTATAGCCAAAAACGGACCACACCTCAAATCGGGTCAAGTTCTAATTGTTAAAAAGGATTCTGTAGTAATACGATCCGCTAAGCCTTATTTAGCCACCCCAGGAGCAACGGTTCATGGACATTATGGGGAAATCCTTTACGAAGGAGATACATTAGTTACATTTA